GTTAATGTAGCTTAAATCATTAAAGCAAAGCACTGAAAATGCTTAGATGGATTAAATCAATCCCATAAACATAAAGGTTTGGTCCCAGCCTTTCCATTAGCTACTAGTTAACTTATACATGCAAGTATCCTCGCTCCGGTGAGAATGCCCTCTATATCTTTCCTAGATCAAAAGGTGCAGGCATCAAGCTCACTATAATATTGTAGCTCATAACGCCTTGCTCAACCACACCCCCACGGGAAACAGCAGTAATTAAAATTAAGCAATAAACGAAAGTTTGACTAAGTTAAACTACACTTAGGGTTGGTAAATTTCGTGCCAGCCACCGCGGTCATACGATTAACCCAAGTTAATGGATTACGGCGTAAAGCGTGATTAAGAGGAAACCTTAAATAAGACTAAAACAGTACTAAGCCGTAAAAAGCCCTAGTACTAATTAAAATAAGATACGAAAGCAGTCTTAGAATTTCTGAACTCACGATAGCTAAGATACAAACTGGGATTAGATACCCCACTATGCTTAGCCCTAAACACAAATACTCAACAAACAAGAGTATTCGCCAGAGTACTACTAGCAATAGCCTAAAACTCAAAGGACTTGGCGGTGCTTTACATCCCTCTAGAGGAGCCTGTTCTGTAATCGATATACCCCGATAAACCTCACCACCTCTTGCAATATCAGCCTATATACCGCCATCTTCAGCAAACCCTAATAAGGCATCATAGTAAGCACAAGAATTGTACACTAATACGTTAGGTCAAGGTGTAGCCTATGAGGTGGAAAGAAATGGGCTACATTTTCTATACACTAGAACATTCCCAACGATAACTTTCATGAAACTTTGAAAGTCAAAGGCGGATTTAGTAGTAAGCTATGAATAGAGAGCCTAGCTGAATTGGGCAATAAAGCACGCACACACCGCCCGTCACCCTCTTCAAATATCCACTAATACTTATTTCATAAATCAAAACTAAATATATAAGAAGAGATAAGTCGTAACAAGGTAAACATACTGGAAAGTGTGTTTGGAATAACCAAAATGTAGCTTAACATCTAAAGCACTCGGCTTACACCCGAAAGATTTCCTTTATACGAACATTTTGATACCAATTCTAGCTCAACAAATCATAAACTTAACAACAAATATCCGAACTAAACAAAACATTTACCTAAATAAAAGTATAGGAGATAGAAATTTTAAAAATGAAGCTATAGAGATAGTACCGCAAGGGAAAGATGAAAGAAAACTTAAAAGTAAAACAAAGCAAAGACTAAACCTTATACCTTTTGCATCATGATTTAACTAGAAAGTACTTGACAAAAAGAATTTAAGCCAAAACCCCCGAAACCAGACGAGCTACTTATAAGCAGCCTATTAGGGCCAATCCGTCTATGTAGCAAAATAGTGGAAAGACTAATAAGTAGAGGTGAAAAGCCTATCGAGCCTGGTGATAGCTGGTTGTCCAGACTAGAATTTTAGTTCAACCTTAAATTTATCTAAAGCATACTACATTTAAAGCCAAATATAAATTTAAGCGTTATTCTAAAGAGGGACAGCTCTTTAGAAAATGGAAAAAACCTTGGTTAGAGAGTAAACACTTTTAGTTACCATAGTTGGCCTAAAAGCAGCCACCAATTAAAAAAGCGTTAAAGCTTAACCTAACAATTTTAACTTAATACCCTTACCATAAATGATCTCCTAACTACCTTAACTGGACTAATCTATAAGCATATAGAAGAAATAATGTTAAAATAAGTAATAAGAATAATATTCTCCCTGCATAAGCTTATATCAGTTCAAATAACTTACTGATAGTTAACAATCCTATAATATTAAACAAAATATAAAACCATTATTAATTCTACTGTTAACCCAACACCGGTATGCACTTCTCTAAAGGGAAAGATTAAAAAGAATAAAAGGAACTCGGCAAACAAAAACCCCGCCTGTTTACCAAAAACATCACCTCTAGCATCAAAAGTATTAGAGGCCCTGCCTGCCCAGTGACATAAGTTTAACGGCCGCGGTATCCTGACCGTGCAAAGGTAGCATAATCACTTGTTCCTTAAATAGGGACTTGTATGAATGGCTTGACGAGGGTTTAACTGTCTCTTATTCTCAATCAGTGAAATTGACCTTCCCGTGAAGAGGCGGGAATAAACTAATAAGACGAGAAGACCCTATGGAGCTTAAATTTTATAGTCTAGCATAAAAATAATTATACCCATGGGACCACAAACTTATTGCCTACAGACTACAAATTTTGGTTGGGGTGACCTCGGAGCACAAAATAACCTCCGAATGATTCTAATCTAGACTACACCCGTCTAAATTAATATTCATAAATTGACCCAAAATCTTGATCAACGGAACAAGTTACCCTAGGGATAACAGCGCAATCCTACTCAAGAGTTCATATCGACAGTTAGGGTTTACGACCTCGATGTTGGATCAGGACATCCAAATGGTGTAACCGCTATTAATGGTTCGTTTGTTCAACGATTAAAGTCCTACGTGATCTGAGTTCAGACCGGAGAAATCCAGGTCGGTTTCTATCTATTATTAAATTTCTCCCAGTACGAAAGGACAAGAGAAATAAGGCCAATTTAACTTATACGCCTTAAGTAAATAGATGATATTATCTAAATCTAGTATATTCTTATATACCTCACCCTAGAACAGGGTTGTTAAGATGGCAGAGCCTGGCAATTGCATAAGACTTAAAACTTTATATCAGAGGTTCAACTCCTCTTCTTAACATTTATGTTTTTAATTAACTTACTAATACTAATTGTACCAATTTTAGTAGCAATAGCTTTTCTAACTCTTGTTGAACGCAAAATACTAGGATATATACAACTCCGAAAAGGCCCAAACGTCGTTGGACCTTACGGCTTACTCCAACCCTTCGCAGATGCTATAAAATTATTCATTAAAGAACCCCTTAAACCCTTAACTTCATCTATTACCCTATTCATTATTGCACCATCACTAGCACTAACCCTAGCATTCACAATATGAATTCCCCTACCCATACCCCAACCCTTAATTAATATAAATATAGGAATTCTCTTTATTCTAGCCACATCAAGCCTAGCCGTCTACGCAATCTTATGATCAGGATGAGCCTCAAATTCAAAATATGCTTTAATTGGGGCTCTACGAGCTGTAGCCCAAACAATTTCCTATGAAGTTACTCTAGCAATCATTCTACTTTCCGTATTACTAATAAACGGTTCATTTACACTATCATCCCTCATCACAACTCAACAATCTACATGACTATTACTACCAACATGACCTCTAGCCATAATATGATTTATTTCTACACTAGCAGAAACTAACCGAGCCCCCTTTGACCTAACAGAAGGCGAATCAGAATTAGTATCGGGCTTTAACGTTGAATATGCAGCAGGTCCATTTGCCCTATTCTTCATAGCAGAATATACTAATATCATCATAATAAACGCTCTTACAACTATTCTATTTATAGGAGCAATATTCAATCCCCTAACCCCAGAAACCTTTACATTAAGTTTCACCTTAAAAACTCTCCTACTCACATCAATATTTCTATGAATTCGAGCATCATATCCACGATTCCGCTACGACCAACTAATACACCTCCTATGAAAAAATTTCCTACCCCTAACTTTAGCTCTATGCATATGACACATCTCTTTACCTATTATCATAGCATGTATTCCTCCACATACCTAAAGAAATATGTCTGATAAAAGAGTTACTTTGATAGAGTAAATAATAGAGGTTTAAACCCTCTTATTTCTAGAACAACAGGACTTGAACCTAATCATAAGAACTCAAAATTCTTCGTGCTACCATTACACCATGTTCTACTAGTAAGGTCAGCTAAATAAGCTATCGGGCCCATACCCCGAAAATGTTGGTTTACATCCTTCCCGTACTAATCAATCCCCTAACCTCCTCTACCATTTACCTTACCTTAATTTCAGGGACTCTAATTACACTATTCAGCACCCACTGGCTATTAATCTGAGTAGGACTAGAAATAAGCATACTAGCAATCATCCCAATCCTCATTAACAAAGCCAACCCACGATCAACAGAAGCTGCATCAAAATACTTTCTAATTCAAGCTACCGCATCCATAATTTTAATAATAGGATCAATCATTAATTTCATAAGCACAGGCCAATGAACCTTAACTAGCTCATATAATTCAATTTCATCTCTTATATTTACAATTGCATTATCAATAAAAATAGGTCTAGCCCCATTTCACCTATGAGTTCCAGAAGTAACCCAAGGAATTCCTATCATATCAGGACTAATCCTACTAACATGACAAAAAATCGCCCCAATCTCTATCATAATTCAAATTTCGCCATCCATTAATTCCACCCTAATCATAATAATAGCCATTCTATCCATCATACTAGGCGGCTGAGGAGGCCTTAACCAAATCCAACTCCGAAAAATCATAGCATACTCATCAATCGCCCATATAGGATGAATAATAGCAATTATTACATTCAACCCAAATCTAACCCTACTCAACTTAATTATTTATATCTTATTAACATTTAATATGTTCATCCTATTTAACTATAATAAAACCACCACCACTTTATCACTATCTAATACATGAAACAAATCCCCTCTCCTAACTTCCACAATTCTAATTGTTCTAATATCCCTAGGAGGACTACCCCCATTAGCTGGATTCATACCAAAATGAATAATTATCAAAGAACTTGTATCTAACAATAACATTATCTTACCCACATTTATAGCAATAACAGCCCTACTAAACCTATTCTTTTATATACGACTCATTTACTCAACATCACTAACCCTATTTCCATCACCTAACAACACCAAAATAAAATGACAATTTGAAAACACAAACCCAACGCCCCTCCTACCAACTTTCACAATTCTATCTACCATAACCCTTCCCCTTACACCCCTTCTCCTATCTTTGAGCTAGGAATTTAGGTTAAGTAGACCAAGAGCCTTCAAAGCTCTAAGTAAGTGACCTCACTTAATTCCTGTACTAAGGACTGCAAGACTCTACCCTACATCGACTGAATGCAAATCAGCCACTTTAATTAAGCTAAGCCCTTAATCAACTACTTCACAACTTCTAGACCGATGGGATTTAAACCCATAAACCTTTAGTTAACAGCTAAACGCCTTAATCAACTGGCTTCAATCTACTTCTCCCGCCGTATGGAAAAAAGGCGGGAGAAGCCCCGGCAGAGTTGAAGCTGCTCCTTTGAATTTGCAATTCAATATGATAATTCACCTCAGGGCTTGGTAAAAAGAGGATTCAACCTCTGTCTTTAGATTTACAGTCTAATGCTTGCTCAGCCATTTTACCACCTACTTATGTTCATCAATCGTTGACTCTTCTCAACAAATCATAAAGACATTGGAACTTTATACCTTCTATTTGGTGCTTGAGCAGGAATAGTTGGTACAGCACTTAGTCTATTAATTCGAGCAGAATTAGGTCAACCTGGAGCCCTACTAGGAGATGATCAAATTTATAATGTCATCGTAACTGCACATGCTTTCGTAATAATTTTCTTTATAGTTATACCAATTATAATTGGAGGATTTGGAAACTGACTAGTTCCACTAATAATTGGTGCCCCTGATATAGCATTCCCACGTATAAACAATATAAGCTTTTGACTTCTCCCTCCATCATTTCTTCTCCTCCTAGCCTCATCAATAGTTGAAGCTGGTGCGGGAACAGGTTGAACAGTATATCCGCCTCTTGCTGGAAACTTAGCACATGCAGGAGCTTCCGTAGACTTAACAATTTTCTCTTTACATTTAGCTGGAGTATCATCTATTTTAGGAGCAATTAATTTTATTACAACTATTATTAACATAAAACCACCTGCAATATCCCAATATCAAACTCCACTATTTGTATGATCAGTCCTAATTACAGCAGTCTTACTTCTTTTATCTCTCCCAGTACTAGCAGCAGGAATTACAATATTACTAACTGACCGTAATCTTAATACAACCTTCTTCGATCCCGCGGGAGGTGGGGATCCTATCCTCTATCAACACCTATTCTGATTCTTCGGTCACCCAGAAGTTTATATTCTTATTCTCCCTGGGTTTGGAATCATTTCACATATTGTAACTTATTATTCAGGTAAAAAAGAACCTTTCGGCTACATAGGAATAGTATGAGCCATAATATCAATTGGCTTCCTCGGATTTATCGTATGAGCTCACCACATATTCACAGTTGGAATGGATGTCGATACTCGAGCATACTTTACATCCGCAACTATAATTATTGCTATTCCTACCGGGGTTAAAGTTTTCAGCTGACTAGCAACCTTACATGGAGGAAATATTAAATGATCCCCAGCAATATTATGAGCCCTGGGCTTTATTTTCCTATTTACTGTAGGAGGCCTGACAGGAATTGTTCTAGCTAATTCTTCTCTAGATATCGTTTTACATGATACATACTATGTTGTAGCCCATTTCCATTACGTTTTATCTATAGGAGCTGTATTCGCTATTATAGGCGGATTTGTTCATTGATTCCCTCTATTTACCGGCTATACACTCGATGATATATGAGCTAAAATTCATTTCACTGTAATATTTGTAGGAGTTAATATAACTTTCTTCCCGCAACACTTTCTAGGATTATCAGGAATACCACGACGATATTCAGACTACCCTGATGCATATACAGCATGAAACACCGTATCCTCTATGGGCTCTTTTATCTCCCTAACAGCTGTAATAATTATAATCTTCATAATCTGAGAAGCATTCGCATCAAAACGAGAAATTCTGACTGTAGAACTAACAACTACAAATTTAGAATGACTTCACGGATGCCCTCCACCTTATCATACATTTGAAGAACCTACATATGTCAAAGCTTAGATCAAGAAAGGAAAGAATCGAACTTCCTAAAACTAGTTTCAAGCCAGCTCCATAACCATTATGACTTTCTTTATGAGATATTAGTAAAAATATATTACATAACTTTGTCAAAGTTAACTTATAGGTTTAAATCCTTTATATCTTTATGGCCTATCCATTCGAATTAGGATTTCAAGATGCTACATCACCTATTATAGAAGAATTACTACATTTTCATGACCACACCCTCATAATTGTATTCTTAATTAGCTCCCTAGTACTGTATATTATTTCCCTCATATTAACAACAAAACTTACCCATACAAGCACTATAGATGCCCAAGAAGTTGAAACTATCTGAACTATCTTACCTGCTATCATTCTTATCTTAATTGCTCTTCCCTCATTACGAATTTTATATATAATAGACGAAATTAATGACCCATCATTAACAGTTAAAACTATAGGTCATCAATGGTATTGAAGCTACGAATATACAGACTATGAAGACCTAAACTTCGACTCCTATATGATCCCAACATCAGATTTAAACCCTGGAGAATTACGACTATTAGAAGTAGATAATCGAGTAGTTCTCCCTATAGAATTACCCATCCGTATACTAATTTCATCAGAAGATGTCCTCCATTCTTGAGCCGTCCCATCTCTCGGATTAAAAACGGACGCAATCCCAGGCCGACTAAATCAAGCTACACTTACCTCAACACGACCAGGACTATATTATGGACAATGTTCCGAAATCTGTGGGTCCAATCACAGCTTTATACCGATTGTACTCGAACTAGTACCACTAAAACATTTTGAAAACTGATCCTCATCAATACTATAAATTCATTATGAAGCTATACTTAAGCGTCAACCTTTTAAGTTGAAGATTAGGAACTCATCTCCTCATAATGAGATGCCACAACTAGATACATCAACATGATTTATCACAATTCTATCTATAATTCTCGCTCTGTTTATTATATTTCAACTCAAAATCTCAAACCACTCCTATCCTACCAACCCATCACTTAAAGACATAAAACTAATTGAACATAAAACCCCTTGAGAAAACAAATGAACGAAAATCTATTTGCCTCTTTCATTACCCCAACAATAATAGGCCTCCCAATTGTTGTTCTTATTATCTTATTCCCAAATATATTATTTCCTTCCTCCAACCGACTTATTAATAACCGACTAATCTCATTTCAACAATGACTAATTCAATTAGTACTAAAACAAATAATGGCCATGCACAATCAAAAAGGACGAACCTGATCATTAATACTCATCTCACTTATTATATTTATTGGATCAACAAATTTACTAGGACTTCTCCCCCACTCCTTTACGCCAACAACCCAACTATCAATAAATTTAGGAATAGCAATTCCCTTATGAGCCGGTGCAGTAATCACCGGTTTTCGCCATAAAACTAAAGCATCCCTAGCCCATTTTCTTCCCCAAGGAACCCCTATTCCTCTTATCCCCATACTCATTATCATCGAAACAATTAGCCTTTTTATTCAACCCATAGCCCTTGCTGTACGACTTACTGCTAATATTACAGCAGGCCACCTCCTCATACACTTAATTGGTGGAGCCACCTTAGTGCTAACATCAATTAGCCCCCCAACTGCAATAATCACATTTATTATTTTAATTCTACTTACAATTCTTGAATTCGCAGTAGCATTAATTCAAGCTTATGTCTTTACTCTCTTAGTAAGCCTATACCTACATGATAATACTTAATGACCCACCAAACCCATGCCTACCATATAGTTAATCCCAGCCCTTGACCACTAACAGGAGCTTTATCCGCTTTACTCCTTACATCAGGCCTAGTCATATGATTCCACTTTAATTCAAATACACTTCTCACACTAGGTCTATTAACAAATATATTAACCATATATCAATGATGACGAGACGTAGTTCGTGAAGGAACATTTCAAGGCCACCATACCACAATTGTCCAAAAAGGCTTACGATACGGAATAATCCTATTTATTATTTCAGAAGTATTTTTCTTCGCGGGATTTTTCTGAGCATTTTATCACTCTAGCCTAGCCCCTACCCCAGAACTTGGCAGCTGCTGACCCCCAATTGGAATCAATCCCCTTAACCCCCTTGAAGTACCACTTCTAAATACCTCAGTTCTACTAGCTTCAGGAGTATCAATCACATGAGCCCACCATAGCCTAATAGAAGGAAACCGTAAACACATAATTCAAGCACTATCAATTACAATTGCCCTAGGACTTTATTTCACTCTACTTCAAGCCTCAGAATATTTAGAAACATCTTTCACAATCTCAGATGGAATTTATGGATCAACATTTTTCATAGCTACAGGCTTTCACGGGCTCCACGTAATTATTGGATCTACGTTTCTCCTAGTATGTTTAGCACGTCAACTAAATTTCCACTTTACATCTAATCATCATTTTGGATTTGAAGCAGCCGCATGATACTGACATTTCGTAGATGTAGTTTGACTATTCTTATATGTATCAATTTATTGATGAGGCTCATACTCTTTTAGTATTAACTAGTACAATTGACTTCCAATCAATTAGTCCTAGATCTAACCTAGGAAAGAGTAATTAATCTTGTAATTTCACTATTCATAAACGTCTCTATCGCCCTCTTATTAATCTCAATCGCATTCTGACTACCCCAACTAAATATTTATTCAGAAAAAGCAAGTCCCTATGAATGCGGTTTTGACCCTATAGGATCAGCTCGCCTTCCATTCTCAATAAAATTCTTCCTCGTAGCAATCACTTTTCTCTTATTTGACCTAGAAATTGCTCTTTTACTACCTCTACCATGAGCGTCCCAAACAAATAACATTAAACTAATATTAACTATAGCCCTAATTCTAATTCTCATTTTAACCCTAGGCCTAGCCTACGAATGAACCCAAAAAGGCTTAGAATGAACAGAATTGATAATTAGTTTAATTAAAACAAGTGATTTCGACTCACTAGACTATGATCTATTTCATAATTATCAAATATGCCTGCCATTATCCTTAACATTCTTCTAGCTTATACTACATCACTTCTAGGAATATTCATTTATCGATCTCACCTTATGTCATCACTATTATGTTTAGAAGGTATAATATTATCAATATTTGTATTATGCTCTATCCTAACTCTAAACCTCCATTTCTCACTATCATTTATAATTCCCATTATCTTATTAGTATTCGCAGCATGTGAAGCAGCAGTAGGTTTAGCCTTACTAGTTATAGTATCAAACACCTACGGACTAGACTATGTCCAAAACCTTAATATCTTACAATGTTAAAAATCATCTTACCTACTATTCTCCTAGCTCCCTTAACATGATTTTCTAAAAACTCAATAATCTGAATTAACCCATCAATTCACAGCTTAATAATTAGCCTAATAGTCCTTATAACACTTAATCAAACAGATGATGTAGGACTAACCCACTCAATAACCTTCTTCTCTGACCCTCTCTCCACACCACTCTTAATTCTTACAGCATGACTTCTACCCCTAATAATTATAGCCAGCCAAAAACACCTAGCCGAGGAAACACTAACCCGAAAAAAATTATATATCCTTATACTGATTTCCCTCCAATCATTTCTAATTATAACATTCTCTGCCACTGAACTAATTATGTTCTACATCTTATTTGAAGCCACCCTTATTCCTACCCTTATTATCATCACACGATGAGGAAATCAAACTGAACGTCTAAACGCAGGAACATACTTTCTATTCTATACATTAATTGGATCATTACCACTTCTAATTGCTTTAATTTACATCCAAAAATCTTATGGATCCTTAAACTTTATTATCTCAATATACCAATCATCCAATTTACCTTACTCCTGATCTAACAATATTTTATGACTAGCATGCATTATAGCATTCATAGTAAAAATACCATTATACGGTTTCCACCTATGACTTCCTAAAGCCCACGTAGAAGCCCCAATCGCAGGATCAATAGTATTAGCAGCCATCCTACTAAAACTAGGAGGATATGGCATAATTCGCATCTCAACCCTACTCCACCCCATTACAAACACAATAGCTTACCCCTTCATTATATTATCTCTATGAGGAATAATCATGACAAGCTCTATTTGCTTACGACAAACAGACCTAAAATCTTTAATTGCTTACTCATCAGTCAGCCATATAGCTTTAGTAATTGTAGCTATCATAATTCAAACACCCTGAAGCTTTATAGGAGCTACAGCACTAATAATTGCCCATGGATTAACATCCTCAATACTATTTTGCCTTGCCAACACCAATTATGAACGAATCCATAGTCGAACTATAATCCTAGCCCGTGGCCTACAATCTATCTTACCGTTAATAGCTATATGATGAACCCTAGCTAGCCTAACCAACTTAGCTCTTCCACCCACAATTAACTTAATTGGAGAGCTGTATATTATCTTATCATCATTCACATGATCAAACTTCACAATTATCCTCACTGGAACAAACATACTAATTACCGCCCTTTATTCATTATACATGTTAATTTCAACACAACGAGGAAAATTTACATATCATACATCTAATATTAACCCCTCCTTTACACGAGAAAACACATTAATATTTCTTCACATATTCCCACTTCTCATTTTATCCATTAAACCCTCAATTATCCTGGGACAATTATATTGTAAATATAGTTTAAACAAAACATTAGATTGTGAATCTAATAATAGAGACTTATTCCCTCTTATTTACCAAGAAAGAATGCAAGAACTGCTAATTCCTGTCCTCCGTGTTTAACCCCACGGCTTTCTTAACTTTTATAGGATAGAAGTAATCCATTGGTCTTAGGAACCAAAAAATTGGTGCAACTCCAAATAAAAGTAATAAACATATTCTCTTCTCTTATGCTTATATCACTCATTACACTAACCTTTCCAATCCTCCTCACTTTTTCTAACCCAAACACAAACAATAAATTCCCAAACTATGTAAAAACCTCAATTATTTTAGCCCTACTATTCTGCCTTATTCCTACAATAATATTTATTAACCTAAACTATGAACTTATTATTTCTAACTGACACTGAATAACAATCCAAACATTTAAACTCTCTATAAGCTTCAAACTAGATTATTTCTCTATACTCTTTATACCTGTAGCATTATTCGTCACATGATCTATTATAGAATTCTCAATATGATACATACACTCAGACCCTAACATTAACCGCTTCCTTAAATATCTACTTATATTTCTTATTACTATAATAATCCTAGTTACATCCAACAATTTATTCCAACTATTCATCGGATGGGAAGGGGTAGGAATCATATCATTTCTCCTAATTGGCTGATGATATGGCCGAACAGACGCCAACACAGCTGCCCTACAAGCTATTCTATATAACCGTATTGGAGATATCGGATTTGTCTTAGCCATAGCCTGATTTTTAACTAACTCTAACTCATGAGAATTTCAACAGCTATTCATAATAGATATTTCACTTCTACCTCTAATTGGACTTCTTCTAGCAGCAACTGGAAAATCAGCTCAATTTGGACTACACCCATGACTTCCATCCGCAATGGAAGGACCAACCCCCGTATCAGCCCTACTCCACTCTAGCACTATAGTTGTTGCAGGCATTTTCCTATTAATCCGATTTTATCCCATTATAGAACATAACAAAACTATTCAAACCCTAACTTTATGCTTAGGAGCTATTACAACCCTATTCACAGCTATCTGTGCTCTAACACAAAACGACATCAAAAAAATCGTTGCATTCTCTACATCAAGCCAACTAGGACTAATAATAGTTACGATCGGAATTAACCAACCCCACCTAGCATTCCTACACATCTGCACACATGCATTTTTCAAAGCAATACTATTCATATGCTCCGGTTCAATTATTCATAATCTGAACGACGAACAAGATATTCGTAAAATAGGAGGACTATTCAAAGCCCTACCCTTCACCTCATCATCACTTATAGTAGGTAGCCTAGCATTAACAGGCACACCATTCCTAACTGGATTCTACTCAAAAGACCTAATCATTGAAGCCATAGACACGTCGTATACCAACGCCTGAGCCCTATCTATTACTCTGATTGCTACATCCTTAACAGCCGTTTACAGCACACGCATCATCTTTTTCGCTTTAATAGGACAACCCCGATTCTCCCCATTAATCTCTATTAATGAAAATAACCCACAACTTATAAACTCAATTATACGCCTTCTAATTGGCAGCATCATTGCAGGGTTCCTCCTTTCATCAAACATTCCACCAATAAATTCACCTGTCATGACTATACCATTTTACCTAAAACTGACAGCTCTATTTGTTACCCTAATAGGATTTATAATCGCTATAGAACTTAATCAACTCACACTCAATCTAAAAACAAAATTCTATTCAAATATATCTAAATTCTCTAATATATTAGGCTATTTCCCTCTCATTATACACCGAATCTACCCTTACCTCAACCTTACCGCAAGCCAAAAACTAGCATCAAATCTTTTAGACCTGGTATGAATAGAAAAGTCTATCCCAAAATTAACTGCCAACTTCCACCTATCCGCCTCAATTATAACTTCAAGCCAAAAAGGCCTAATTAAACTATATTTTCTATCATTCCTAATCTCTAGTACTCTAGCAACTACCATTACACTCTATTTCCACGGGTAATTTCAATAACAATAAAAATACTTACAAACAACGACCAACCCGCCACAACCATCAACCAACTCCCACAACTATACATTGCCGCAACTCCTATAGAATCCTCACGAATTAACCCCAACTCATCCCCACCATTAACCATCCAATTATCAAAATTACCTAACTCAACTACACCATCCACCCCTCCATATAACACTATAAATACAATAATTAAAACCTCAACTAAAACCCCTAACAATAGCACACCTCAAATAACAACACTTGAACTTCAAGTTTCAGGATACTCCTCAGTCGCCATTGCAGTAGTATACCCAAACACCACCAATATTCCCCCTAAATAAATTAAAAAAACTATTAAACCAAGAAAAGACCCTCCAAAATATATAACTATACCACATCCAACTCCTCCACTAACAATCAACCCCAATCCCCCATAAATAGGTGACGGCTTTGAAGAAAACCCTACAAAACCTAACACAAATAATATACTTAACAAGTAAACAATATATGTCATTATTTTTACATGGAATTTAACCATGACCAATGACATGAAAAATCATCGTTGTAATTCAACTATAAAAACATTAATGACAAACATCCGCAAAACCCACCCCCTCATTAAAATTATTAACCACTCATTCATCGACTTACCTGCACCATCCAACATTTCTGCATGATGAAATTTTGGATCCCTTTTAGGTATTTGCCTAATTATTCAAATTCTCACTGGACTATTCCTAGCAATACACTATACATCCGATACAATAACAGCTTTCTCATCAGTTACTCATATCTGCCGAGATGTAAACTATGGTTGACTTATCCGATACATACACGCTAACGGAGCCTCCATATTTTTTATCTGTTTATTCCTTCATGTAGGCCGAGGACTTTACTATGGATCATACACCTACTTCGAAACATGAAACATTGGAGTAATTCTTCTATTCGCCGTTATAGCCACTGCATTCATAGGCTACGTCCTTCCATGAGGACAAATATCCTTTTGAGGTGCTACTGTCATTACAAATCTCCTATCAGCTATTCCATACATCGGAACAACGTTAGTAGAATGAATCTGAGGGGGCTTCTCAGTAGATAAAGCCACTCTAACACGATTCTTTGCATTTCACTTTATCCTCCCATTTATTATTACAGCGTTAGTTATAGTTCACCTACTCTTCCTTCACGAGACCGGATCCAACAACCCCTCCGGATTAATCTCTGACTCTGACAAAATCCCATTCCACCCATACTACACCATTAAAGATATCCTAGGCATCCTCCTCCTAGTTCTAGTCCTAATAATCTTAGTCCTATTCTCCCCCGATCTCCTCGGAGACCCAGATAATTATACCCCAGCTAATCCACTTAATACTCCACCACATATCAAACCAGAATGATATTTCCTATTTGCCTACGCCATTCTACGATCCATTCCTAATAAACTAGGAGGAGTATTAGCCCTAGTTCTCTCTATTCTTATTCTAATACTATTTCCTATCCTCCACATATCTAAGCAACGTAGCATAATATTCCGTCCACTCAGCCAATGTATATTCTGAATCTTAGTAGCTGATCTATTTACACTCACCTGAATCGGAGGCCAACCAGTCGAATACCCATTTATTATTATCGGCCAACTAGCATCAATCCTCTACTTCATAATTATCCTTCTTATCCTGCCAACTATCAGCCTATTCGAAAACAAACTCCTTAAATGATAAGCCCTAATAGTATAACCAATACCCTGGTCTTGTAAACCAGAAATGAAGTTTACCACTTCTTAGAGCAACCCTCAGGGAAAAGATACCATATCCTACCTTCAACTCCCAAAGCTGATATTCTATTTTAAACTACTCCCTGATACTCGACCAATTCCAAATTATTTAACCCGTATGTCCCTATTAACTTTATTTATTAATTTGCACAAGTCTATGTACTACGTGCATTAATGCTCGACCACATTAATGAATGTACCATATACATTACATTATTAATTACCCATAAACATAGTATGTTTAATCAACATTAAACGTACTCCCCATGCATATAAGCATGTACGCAATACTCACATAGTACATAAACCATTACTTTGGACAGCCCAGTAATATGTCCCAACACACGAATAACCATAGAACCTAATTAACCATAATGCCACATAGTACATTGCATTCACTGGCGGTACATGCCCCATTTCCGTCATAAACCTTTCATGTTCCAAATGACTATCCCCTTCCATCCGTGGTCTCTTAACCTAGCAACCTCCGTGAAATCAGCAACCCGCCAGAGTCATGCCTCTCTTCTCGCTCTGCGCCCATGGACCTTGGGGGTCGCTAGACTGAAACTATAACTGGCATCTGGTTCCTACCTCAGGGCCATATCATGCGTTATCGCCCCCTCGTTCCCCTTAAATAAGGCATCACGATGCTTTGGGCCTATTTAGTCCGTGAAATGTCAATCCTTGCACGGGCGTGCCTAACGTATTTTTATTTTTTGGGGTATGCTTCCACTCACCTTTGGCCGTCAGAGGCCCTAACACAGTCAACCCAATTGTAGCTGGACTTTTTAGTCACTATGTTTCCTCAGCATAACTACCAGCAGGTTATTTACATTCATGCTTGATAGACATATAATGATTTAATACAAAAATTCTACAGAAATTAATTATTAAAATTTCCATAACCTCCCGTCACAATAAAAATTATTATTCTAACAGATACAAAAATCTTGACTCTCTCATTAGTAGATTTAAACATTCTCCCATCTTTTACCATTTTATGGACTACAATTATTCTATTAACTCTACACTTACATTTTAGAATCTCAATAGTTTACATATAAAACTAAACCCCACTCAACCTTATTCTTCTACAATATTAATACTCACATGATACTCCATTAACCTTGTTCTCTATGAACATTATTCCCACCC